TTCATTGGATTTATTAATGATAAATGAAATTTTACAAAATTCAAAATTCCTAACGAAGTGAAGATTTTTGTGTATACCAAATAAAAATGAACTGACATTATATTATTATTACATTATTATTTTATTATTACATTATTATTACTGATCAATAAAAATATCTTAAAATAAAATAAAAATATCTTAAAATAAAAAGGAGAGGATTTCATTTTATGGTAAAAAATTCATTCATCTCTGTGATTTCACAAGAAGAAAAAGAAGAAAACAGGGGATCTGTTGAATTTCAAATAGTACGTTTCACTAATAAGATAGGAAGACTTACTTCACATTTGGAATTGCATAGAAAAGACTATTCATCTGAGAGAGGTTTACGGAAAATTATAGCAAAACGCCAACGACTGTTGTCTTATTTGGCAAAGAAAAATAGAGTACGTTATAAAGAATTAATTAGCCAGTTGGATATTCAGGAATAAAAAACTTGTTAATTTGAAGAGTCTTTTTTTTTATTTATTAGATCTTTAATTTTGATGAATTGATTTTCGTTTTCAGTAATTCATGGAAGAATGAATTGAGGAAACCCCTATGAATGTACCAGCAACAAGAAAAGACCTTATGATAGTCAATATGGGTCCCCACCACCCATCAATGCATGGTGTTCTTCGACTCATCGTTACTCTAGACGGTGAAGATGTTATTGACTGTGAACCAATATTAGGTTATTTACACAGAGGAATGGAAAAAATTGCGGAAAACCGAACAATTATACAATATTTGCCTTATGTAACACGTTGGGATTATTTAGCTACTATGTTCACAGAAGCAGTAACAGTAAATGGGCCAGAACAGTTAGGAAATATTCAAGTACCTAAAAGAGCCAACTATATCAGAGTAATTATGTTGGAGTTGAGTCGTATAGCTTCTCATCTCTTATGGCTTGGACCCTTTATGGCGGATATTGGTGCACAGACTCCTTTCTTCTATATTTTTAGAGAAAGAGAGTTAGTATATGATTTATTCGAAGCTGCCACTGGTATGAGAATGATGCATAATTTTTTTCGTATCGGAGGAGTAGCGGCCGATCTACCTCATGGCTGGATAGATAAATGTTTGGATTTCTGCAATTATTTTTTAACCGAAGTTGCTGAATATCAAAAACTTATTACGCCAAATCCTATTTTTTTAGAACGAGTTGAAGGAGTAGGTATTGTTAGTGCAGAGGAAGCAATAAATTGGGGTTTATCCGGACCAATGCTACGAGCTTCCGGAGTACAATGGGATCTTCGTAAAGCTGATCATTATGAGTGTTACGACGAATTTGATTGGGAAGTCCAGTGGCAAAAAGAAGGCGATTCATTAGCTCGTTATTTAGTCCGAATTGGTGAAATGATGGAATCCATAAAAATTATTCAACAGGCTCTGGAAGGAATCCCGGGGGGGCCCTATGAGAATTTAGAAACCCGATGTTTTGATATGGAAAGGGATCAAAAATGGAATGATTTTGAATATCGATTCATTAGTAAAAAAACTTCTCCTACTTTTGAATTGCCGAAACAAGAACTTTATTTGAGAGTCGAAGCCCCAAAAGGAGAATTAGGAATTTTTCTGATAGGGGGTCAGAGCAGTTTTCCTTGGAGATGGAAAATTCGCCCGCCGGGTTTTATCAATTTGCAAATTCTTCCTCAATTAGTTAAAGGTATGAAATTGGCTGATATTATGACAATACTAGGTAGCATAGATATCATTATGGGAGAAGTTGATCGTTGAAATGATAATTGATACAACAGAAGTACAAGCTATCAATTCTTTTTACAGATTGGAAACCCTAAATGAGGTTTATAGAATTATATGGATGCTTGTCGATATTTTTACTCTTGTATTAGGAATTACAATAGGTATACTAGTAATTGTGTGGTTAGAAAGAGAGATATCCGCAAGGATACAACAACGTATTGGACCTGAATATGCCGGTCCTTTGGGAGTCCTTCAAGCTCTAGCAGATGGTATAAAACTACTTTTTAAAGAAAATATTTTTCCATCTAGAGGGGATACCCGTTTATTCAGTATCGGACCATCCATAGCAGTCATATCAACTCTATTAAGTTATTCAGTAATTCCTTTTGGCTATAACTTTGTTTTAGCTGATCTAAATATCGGTGTTTTTTTCTGGATTGCCATTTCAAGTATTGCTCCAATTGGACTCCTTATGTCAGGATATGGGTCAAATAATAAATATTCCTTTTTAGGTGGTCTACGAGCTGCTGCTCAATCGATTAGTTATGAAATACCGTTAACTCTCTGTGTATTATCCGTATCTCTACGTGCGATTCGTTGAAATATAAACTTTTCCCTCTTACTTTCTTTTTAGCAAGAAGATGAAATAAATTGAATGGATATCTTCATTTTTTTTTAGGTTGATGAACTAAATTGGATAGTTATATGAGTGAAGGAAAACAGCTTCTGAATTTGCAGTAAAAAAATTGAGACTCATTTTCTATGTACAAGAGTAAAGCAGGAATAAACATAAGAAGACGAGACCGTTTGCCCCAAGATTGGTGGATTAGTCATCCTGGCTTGAAGCGGGATCAAAAGATCAACTTTATTGAGTTTTCACTATCATTTATATGTATTAGCATAATGCTAACGAGAAAAAAAAATAAGTGGATGGTTAGTAACACCAAGATACACAAAGGATTAGTAATAGAGATTTGAAAAGTTATCCAAAAGCAAAAGGATATTTATGGGTGTGCATACATAATATAAAAGAATATAAATTGGGGCTTTAAGTTGGTAGAAACGATCAGGTGGTACTCCCCATGATTCCGATCCAGAGTATGCTCCCGTCCACCGATTAAAGAAATAACTATCAGGAACGAAATAATCCTTTCCTTTTTTTTAGTCCGCCCTTTTTTTCCGAAAGAAGAATAGGAACAAAAAAAGAATATAATTACAATAGAAAAAAAGAGATACTTTTTATTCTTTCTTTCCTATATCCATATTCATGGAGATCGAATTCGTGTAATAATTCATGAACTAATTGAATGTCCAATTTGTTTTCGTAATCGAAAATGATAGGTTGACATATCCATTTGTATTTCTACAAGGAGTATTTTATTGAAGGATTTAAGTAATTACTCAAGAAAGAAAAATGAAAAGGAGGAGATAAATTCATAAGTACTTTTTTAGTATTCTAACAGACAGAATTTCACTGGTCGAATTTGGGAACCTCCGATATATTTTAATCTTATTTATCCTACAAATATATCAAGATAAAAAATACAATACTGGTCCTTAGATTTAGTTATGGCCTTCGAGGAGCCGTATGAGGTGAAAATCTCATGTACGATTCTGTAATAGCGATCGGAACAGTGATGTTATCACCGACTATGATTATCTAACAGTTCAAGTACAGTTGATATAGTTGAGGCACAATCAAAATATGGTTTTTGGGGGTGGAATTTGTTGCGCCAACCTATAGGGTTTATAATTTTTTTAATTTCTTCCCTAGCGGAATGTGAAAGGTTACCCTTTGATTTACCAGAAGCAGAAGAAGAATTAGTAGCAGGTTATCAAACCGAATATTCGGGTATCAAATTTGGTTTATTTTATCTTGCTTCCTATCTAAATTTATTAGTTTCTTCATTATTTGTAACAGTTCTTTACTTGGGCGGTTGGAATATCTCTATTCCGTACATATTTGTTCCTGAGCTTTTTGAAAAAAATAAAGTGGGTAGAGTCTTTGGAACAGCAATTGGTATCTTTATTACATTGGTTAAAACTTATTTGTTCTTATTCATTCCTATCACAACAAGATGGACTTTACCTAGACTAAGAATAGACCAACTCTTAAATCTTGGATGGAAATTTCTTTTACCTATTTCTCTAGGTAATCTATTATTAACAACCTCTTTCCAACTCCTTTCGCTATAAAGGAATACTTTTATATATTCATGACTCGTCTCAAACAAGAAAAAGAAACAAAAATGAAATTATTAATAGATATTCACGATATGTTCCCCATGGTAACTGGGTTCATGAATTATGGTCAACAAAGCATACGAGCTGCAAGGTACATTGGTCAAAGTTTCATGATTACCTTATCTCATGCAAATCGTTTACCTATAACTATTCAATATCCTTATGAAAAATTAATCACATCGGAGCGTTTCCGCGGTCGAATCCATTTTGAATTTGATAAATGCATTGCTTGTGAAGTATGTGTTCGTGTATGCCCTATAGATTTACCTGTTGTTGATTGGGAATTTGAAACTGACATTCGAAAAAAACGGTTGCTTAATTACAATATTGATTTCGGAATATGTATATTTTGTGGCAACTGTGTTGAGTATTGTCCAACAAATTGTTTATCAATGACCGAAGAATATGAGCTTTCCACTTATGATCGTCACGAATTGAATTATAATCAAATTGCTTTAGGTCGTTTACCAATGTCATTAATTGACGATTATACAATTCGAACAATTTTGAATTCACCTCAAAAAAATGGGTAAACCCTCTTTGATTAAAGATTAATTAAAGAGCAATTTACAATTACTAAACGAAGATTCCGTTTTGATCTAAAGAGATGAAATGGGGTTTCTTTCATTTTGCTTGATCAATAACTACAAAAACCATAAACACAACTCTTGATTTGCTTAGTTGGTAAGAATCGTATCGCGACTTCATTTTGATTTTTAATCTATTAATATATTCGTAGTTATATCCATAATTGTTTCGAAATTCAAATTTAGGGTGTCAAATTACCAAAGAATGAGATTAGTTCGATGGCTCTACCTACAGCAAATTACACCCTTTAAGATTTGAACCCATTATAAAAAAGTTTTTCCTGGTCGGGTCAATAAGGTCATGAAAAAACAATTCCATTTTTATCTCTTTTTTTTTTATTTTACGTACAATGGATTTGCCTGGACCAATACATGATTTTCTTTTAGTCTTTCTGGGATTAGGTCTTATATTAGGAGGTCTAGGAGTGGTATTACTTACCAACCCAATTTTGTCTGCCTTTTCATTGGGATTGGTTCTTTTTTGTATATCCTTATTCTTTATTTTATCAAACTCTCATTTTGTAGCTGCTGCACAACTCCTTATTTATGTGGGAGCTATAAATGTTTTAATTATATTTGTTGTGATGTTCATGAATGATTCAGAATATTACAAAGATTTAAATTTTTGGACTGTCGGGGATGGGGTTAGTTCCTTAGTTTGTACAAGTATTTTTGTTTCACTAATCACTATTATTCCAAATACGTCATGGTACGGGATTATTTGGACTACAAAAGCAAACCAAATTATAGAGCACGATTTGATAAGTAATGGTCAACAAATTGGAATTCATTTATCAACAGATTTTTTTCTTCCATTTGAATTAATTTCAATAACTCTTTTAGTTGCTTTGATAGGTGCTATTGTTGTGGCTCGTCAGTAATAAATCTTTATAATTAGCAACCGCAATACAAATTGAACTTTGTTCTATGTTATCACATACATTTTCTTTCAATTCTATTTGAAAATTATTCATGTATAAATTTTTTTATTCGATCCATTACTAATATATTTCTTTATTCTGTACTTGTGATATTCTTATCCTAGTCAATCTACTCTGTGGATGTTGAATTGTTGTTCATATTGAAATAAATCTAAATTCATAAAATAATAATAAAATAAAAATAATAAGGAGTTGGTCAATGATGCTCGAACATGTACTTTTTTTGAGTGCTTATTTATTTTCTATCGGTATCTATGGATTGATCAAGAGTCGAAATATGGTTAGAGCCCTTATGTGTCTTGAACTTATACTAAATGCAGTTAATATAAATTTCGTAACATTTTCTGATTTTTTTGATAGTCGCCAATTAAAAGGAAATATTTTCTCAATTTTTGTTATAGCTATGGCAGCCGCTGAAGCAGCTATTGGACCGGCTATTGTTTCGTCAATTTATCGTAACAGAAAATCAACCCGTATAAATCAATCGAATTTGTTGAATAAGTAATATTAATCGTATAAAATAGAATATTCATCAATTCGAATTGGCATGTATGCGTATCTGATCATGTTTGCGAGAATGCGAAAAGGTAAGAAATTGAAGTATCTTGTCTATATTTCATGAGTCGATCCTGAATTGAATAGAAAAATTCTGTTAAATCATTGATTCATCTGGTGTTTAAATTAAATATATGATTCATAAATTTACTAGATCGAAAATTTATGATGTTCAAAAAAAAATTATAGATCCAATGTCGCATTCAGTAAAGATTTATGATACATGTATAGGGTGTACTCAATGTGTCCGAGCCTGCCCCACTGATGTATTAGAAATGATATCTTGGGACGGATGTAAAGCTAAGCAAATTGCTTCTGCTCCAAGAACAGAGGACTGTGTCGGTTGTAAGAGATGTGAATCCGCCTGTCCAACGGATTTCTTGAGTGTTCGGGTTTATTTATGGCATGAAACAACTCGAAGCATGGGTCTAGCTTATTGATACTTTCCAGAAAAACCCGCTTGAATACATTTTATTTTTTTGTTTACCGACAAAAACCCGTTCTCGAAAACATAATATATTTAAAATTATTTTTTTCGAGAACGGGTTTTTCTGGTCCAAGTGTATTTTGTCTTTACCACGAATTCTTTTCCTTTATTAACAATATTTGTAGTTTTACCGATATCCGCGGGTTCCGTAATTTTATTTTTCCCTCAGAGAGGAAATAAGGCAATTAGGTGGTATACTATATGTATATGTGTCTTAGAATTCCTTTTAATGACCTATGCATTCTCTTATTATTTCCAATTAGATGATCCATTAATGCAATTAATGGAGGATTATAAATGGATCAATTTTTTTGATTTTGACTGGAGATTGGGAATAGATGGACTTTCTCTAGGACTTATTTTACTTACAGGATTTATCACCACTTTAGCTACTTTAGCGGCTTGGCCAGTTACTCGGGATGCCCGATTATTACATTTTCTGATGTTAGCAATGTATAGTGGTCAAATAGGATTATTTTCTTCTCAAGATCTTTTACTTTTTTTCATCATGTGGGAGTTAGAATTAATTCCAGTTTATCTACTTCTATCCATGTGGGGAGGAAAGAAACGTCTGTATTCAGCTACAAAGTTTATTTTGTATACTGCAGGAAGTTCCATTTTTTTATTAATGGGAGCTTTGGGCATAACTTTATATAGTTCCAATGAACCAACATTCAATTTTGAAACATCAGCCAATCAATCATATCCGGTGGCCCTAGAAATACTATTTTATATTGGCTTTCTTATTGCTTTTGCTGTCAAATCACCGATTATACCCTTACATACATGGTTACCAGACACCCATGGAGAAGCACATTACAGTACTTGTATGCTTCTAGCCGGAATCTTATTAAAAATGGGAGCATATGGGTTGGTTCGAATCAATATGGAATTATTACCCCATGCTCATTCCATATTTTCCCCCTGGTTGATAATAGTAGGCGCGATGCAAATACTCTATGCAGCTTCAACATCTCTTGGTCAACGAAATTTAAAAAAAAGAATAGCCTATTCTTCTGTATCTCATATGGGTTTCATAATTATAGGAATTTTTTCTCTAAGCGATATGGGACTGAATGGAGCCATTTTACAAATACTATCACATGGATTTATTGGCGCTGAACTTTTTTTCTTGGCAGGAACGAGTTATGATAGAATATGTCTTGCTTATCTTGACGAAATGGGCGGAATGGCCAACCCAATGCCAAAAATATTCACAATGTTCAGTATCTTATCACTAGCCTCCCTTGCATTACCGGGCATGAGCGGCTTTTTTGCCGAATTGATAGTCTTTTTTGGAATAATTACCAGTAAAAAATATCTTTTAATGCCCAAAATAATAATTACTTTTGTAACGGCAATTGGAATGATATTAACTCCTATTTATTTATTATCTATGTTACGCCAGATGTTCTATGGATACAGGTTGTTTAATGTCCCAAACTCTTATTTTTTTGATTCTGGACCGCGGGAGTTATTTGTTTCGATCTCTATACTTCTACCTGTAATAGGTATTGGTATTTATCCGGATTTAGTTTTATCATTATCATTTGACAAGGTCGAGGCTATTCTATCTAATTATTTTTATAGGTAGTTTTGAAAAACAAAACAAAAAATAAAAAAGCAATTCTATGATGTTTAAAAAATTTTAAATCGTTATACAGTGAAAATTTTTTTTTCTTAAATTGAAGTAAAAAAAATGAATTGTAACCGGATATGTTTGACTTTTGTGAGAACTTTTTGAATCAAGTAATTTAGTGATTCAAAAGGTTCTCAACGGTTTACTTGAAGTTTATTATATATATTCTATTTTGGGTTGTATTTGCCCGACCCTTTCTTCAATTCAATTAAATATAAATTGAAACGAACCATAACTATGTAATCCTATTTCTAATAAATTAACCCCAAAATAACATATCCAAATTATAAGAAAACCGATAGAAGCGACAATTGCAGAATTGAAAATTTCTTCCAAATTTCTATTTGGTCGAGTATGTAAATAAATCGCAAATATGGTCCAAGTAATAAATGCCCAAGTTTCCTTTGGGTCCCAATTCCAATATGATCCCCACGCTTCATTAGCCCAGACTGCGCCCGAAAGAATACCTATAGTTAAAAAGATAAACCCTATACTAATAATACGATAACTCCAGTGATCTAATTGGTGAATTAATTGAAACCTGTAATAATTCCTAGAAGAAAGAAAAGAAATCTTTCTTAAAAGATTGCTTCTTTCCAGTATGTATTTGATCTCACCAAAGGAAAATGAATCATTATTGCTTTTATCAACAATTCTTATGGCTTGTCGAAATGTAATTACTATAAGTGCTACTGATAATAATGATCCGCATAAAAGAGCTGCATAGCCCAATAACATCATACTTACGTGCATCATTAACCACTGGGATTGGAGAGCAGGTACTAAGATTTCGGATTGATGTATGTCAGTTAAAAGACCCGAAGTAGCAAAGCCTTGCGTAAAAAAAGTACTTGGCGCGATTATTTTGCTTAAATAATTTTTATGGTTTTTAAAATTAAAATAAGGAACCATATGAATAATGTGGAAACCACATGAAAGAAAGATTAATGATTCATATAAATCACTTAATGGTAAATGCCCCGAATAAATCCAACGAGTAACTAATAATCCTGTTATACAGAAAAAAGCAGTTCTCATGCCCTTTTCTGACGAATCATATAATCCTACGAATTCATCGCCTACATCGCCTAGTAAGGTTATAAAATAAATTGTAATTACAATTGAAACAACCGAAAAAGATATATGAGTTAATATATGTTCTAAAGTCGAAAATATCATAAAAATTCAAAATTTGAAAAAGTAGGGGTTCCTTAATTTTATGGCATTAAAATCAGGAATTGAATTCATTATAGGACTTATTATATGCTTTTGCAAATTAAAAGATATTATGCCGCTACTCGGACTCGAACCGAGATGCTCTAGCACTGCTTCCTAAGAGCAGCGTGTTTACCAATTTCACCATAGCGGCTTACTCGAATTCATAATAACCGATTTTTATTCAATCGTCGAGCTTGAAGGAATCAAGTTAATGAAATATTATTTCGGAAATAATTAAATTTATCAAATATAAATAGGCATTTGAACGTTCTTATAATAATCTTTATTATCATAATCCATATTATTATTTAATATGTCAATTAAAGTTAACTTAACAATGGTTGTTTTTTTTGTGGTTTATGCTCTTCTACAAAAAACCTTTTGTAAATAAAGAGTTCTGGCTTCAATCCATCAAGAGAACTTAAAAAAAAATGTTCTTTTCACATTTATCAGATTTTATGAATCTAAAAAAATTAGATATTTTTTTACGGATGAAAAATTCAGCACTACATTCAAGGGATTTTTGGAAATTATATGAAATTATATATATATATAATAATATAATATATAAAATTATATCAATTTATAGTATAAATTATAAGCAATAAACAAAATTAGACTTTTTCTTATGTTAAGCCCAGTCAGATTATTCCGACGTTTTCTTTTTTATTTGTCGCACAAACAAACTTTTTGAATTACCAGTATAAAGCGATTTTCCTAAAGAAAAAGCTTTCAAGACTGCCCAATATCCCTTTCTTTTCCAAATATTTTTTCGAATACGGTTTTTTGATATAGAAGTACGCTTTTTTGGAACTGCCATTCAAAACTAAATAGGTTATCTATTGTTGTAGTTGTATGTGAAAGACATCTATTGTTCAAAAAAAAATGGTTCTTTACTGTTTATTATCTAACTATTTAGTTTAGAAATTGGACTCTCTTCATAAAAAAAACTATCTGCTTACATTTCGTTTTCTATTTATATATATATATTTTGGTTATACTACATTTATAGACCTATTAAAATACATCAAAAGGGTTAAGCACCTAAACTAAAATTGATCCTAATAAATAAAAAAAATTAAAGTTTTTTTTATTGGATCTGGATCCAGTAAGGTAAGGATCCGGCAAAAAACTGTCTTTTTTTTTATCATTCCTATCAAAATAAAGTCCTACTTTAGAATTCTTTATTTTTTCTCTACATATATAAATTTTTGAAATCCAGAATTTCAATTTTATTTAGAGTAAGTCTTTTTTTTTTCATTAATATCTTAGTCATATCATTTTACCAATTCTAACTTCTTGATTTGAATATAAAAGGGAAAGATTCAGACTAATTAAGAAGATCAAACTCTATTTTGGTTTTGCATATCTTTATTTATATATTTGTATTATTATTCAATTTTATTATTGACTGAATCCTTTAAAACTTTAAAAATAGAAGAGATAATAGCAATAAGAGCCAATGAATTAGAAACATTTAATTAATAAAATTATAAGATTTTTTATGGAACATACATATCAATACTCACAAATCATACCTTTCGTTACACTTCCAGTCCCTATGTTAATAGGAGTGGGACTCCTACTTTTTCCGGCGTCAACAAAAAAACTTCGTCGTGTGTGGGCTTTTCCGAGTGTTTTATTGTTGGGTATAGTTATGATTTTTTCGATCTATTTGTCTATTAAACAAATAAATAGCAGTTCTATCTATCAATATGTATGGTCTTGGACCATCAATAATGATTTGTCTTTAGAGTTCGGACACTTGATCGACCCCCTTACTTCTATTTTGTCAATATTAATTACTACAGTTGGAATTATGGTTCTTATTTATAGTGACAATTATATGTTTCATGATCAAAGCTATTTGAGATTTTTTGCTTATATGAGTTTTTTCAATACTTCAATGTTGGGATTAGTTACTAGTTCTAATTTGGTACAAATTTATTTTTTTTGGGAATTGGTTGGAATGTGTTCTTATCTATTAATAGGTTTTTGGTTCACACGACCTAGTGCGTCGAATGCTTGTCAAAAAGCGTTTGTAACTAATCGTGTAGGGGATTTTGGTTTATTATTAGGAATTTTGGGTCTTTATTGGATAACGGGCAGTTTCGAATTTCGGGATTTGTTCGAAATATTCAATTACTTGATTTATAATAATGAGGTGAATTTTTTATTTGTTACTTTGTGTGCCTTCCTATTATTTTCTGGTGCAATTGCTAAATCGGCCCAATTCCCTCTTCATGTATGGTTACCGGATGCCATGGAAGGACCTACTCCTATTTCGGCTCTGATACATGCTGCTACTATGGTAGCAGCGGGAATTTTTCTTGTAGCTCGACTTATTCCTCTTTTCGTAGTCATACCTTACATAATGAATCTAATAGCTTTGATAGCTATAATAACAGTGCTATTAGGAGCTGCTTTAGCTTTTGCTCAAAAAGATATTAAGAGAAGTTTAGCCTATTCTACAATATCTCAATTGGGTTATATGATGTTAGCCCTGGGTATGGGGTCGTATCGAGCCGCTTTATTTCATTTGATTACTCATGCCTATTCCAAAGCATTGTTGTTCTTAGGATCTGGATCCATTATTAATTCAATGGAAGCTATTGTTGGCTATTCTCCAGATAAGAGTCAAAATATGGTTCTTATGGGTGGTTTAACAAAATATGTTCCAATTACAAAGATTTTTTTTTTATTAGGAATTCTTTCTCTTTGTGGTATTCCACCTCTCGCCTGCTTTTGGTCCAAAGATGAAATTCTTAATGATAGTTGGTTGTATTCACCTATTTTCGCAATAATAGCTTGTTCCACAGCAGGATTAACTGCATTTTATATGTTTCGGGTCTATTTACTTACATTTGAAGGACATTTAAATGTTCATTTTAAAAATTACAGTGGCAAAAAAAATGGTTCATTCTATTCAATATCTCTATGGGGTAAAGAAGGATCAAAAATATTAAAAAAAAAATTGTTACCTTTATTAACAATTCATAATAATAATGAAAGGGCTTCTCTTTTTTGGAAGAAGACATATCAAATTGATGGTAATGTAAGAAATCTGACTCGGTCTTTTATTACTATTAATCATTTTGACACTAAAAGTTTTTTCTCCTATCCCCATGAATCTAATAATACTATCTTATTTCCTATGCTTGTCTTGGTACTCTTTACTTTGTTTATTGGAGCCATAGGAATTCCTTTCAATCACTTCAATCCAGAAGTAAAAGATTTGGATATATTATCTAAACTGTTAATTCCATCTTTAACCCTTTTGCATCAAAATGAAAACAATTATATTATTTGGTATGAATTTGTAACAAATGCAATTTTTTCGGTTAGTATAGCTTATTTCGGAATATTAATAGCGTCTTCTTTATATAAGCCTGTTTATTCATCTTCACACAATTTGATCGTTTTTAATTCGCTCGCTAAAAAAGGTCCTAATAGAATTTTTTGGGACAAAATAATAAATGTGATATATGATTGGTCCTATAATCGGGGTTACATGGATGCTTTTTATGCAATATCTTTAACTGAAGTGATAAGAAGATTAACTGAATTAACTTATTTTTTTGATAGACGAATAATTGATGGGATTGCCAATGTAGTCGGGATTACGAGTTTCTTTGTGGGAGAGGGTATAAAATATGTAGGAGGCGGTCGCATCTCTTCTTATCTCTTATTGTATTTATTTTATGTATTCATTTTTTTATTTATTTTTATTTATTTATTTTTTTATAAATAAAAAAATAAAATCAAAAAATTCACTATAATAATAATAGAAGGTTGTTCAATTCAAAAAGGAACTCTTTATTTTGATATAAAGAATAGGTATGCTCTGGGACGGAAGGTTTCGAACCTTCGAGTAGCGGGACCAAAACCCGTTGCCTTACCACTCGGCCACGCCCCATTTCTATTGCTATTCAACCCAATATATATTCTAATATAATTATAATGGATATTATAATATTCTTTTTTGTTCTATTCTTATAATACAATATTATAATATTGGTATTGCTTTTTGATCTTATAATACCTTATAATACAATATATATTAGAATATTTCTTGGTATTGCTTTTTTGTCTTCTAATACCTTATATAGAAATATTCTAATATATATTTCTAATATTTCTTTCTAATATTTCTTGGTCTTGCTTTTTTGTCAAGTCTCGCCCACTATGAAATAGATTAGCTTGTTGTTCGGATTTTGATATGTATAGATATAGAATTCAACTTAATTTATTGATCATAATATATAATTCAATTAAGATATTGTATGAAAATATGATTTCTTCTATTCTTTTTTGATTTGAGAATTGAAGGATTTTTGATTGGGTAAATTGAAATAAAGAAAGGTTTTTGGTCTACCTTACTTTATTTATTTATTTTATTATTTATTTTATATCAATTTTGATATCAATAACATATTAAATAACCCAGTCAAAATACAATTATCTTCAAGAACAAAATGTTTGTTATGCTTAATTTTTTTAGTTTGATTTGTATCTGTCTTAATTCTGCCCATTATTCAAGCAGTTTTTTCTTTACAAAATTGCCTGAAGCCTACGCTTTTTTGAATCCAATAGTGGATGTTATGCCCGTAATCCCTGTCCTCTTTTTTCTATTAGCCTTTGTTTGGCAAGCTGCTATAAGTTTTCGATAAAATCTTTAGTCCTAGAATAATTCATGATTTATTCGATGAAAAAAATTATAGCAATTGATAAGATCAGATAAGTCTTATAATAAAAGCCCTCAATTCAAACATTGAAGTTATTGTATAGACGCGAAAAATATGAATTATCCCATTTCCTCATTCTGAACTTTTTTACATTCTATTTAACCCTAGTGGTATAAAAATATTTATATTCCTTATTTAAATTAAAGTTAATTCCTACTGGATTAGAGAATCGATTTTATTTTCCTTTTTTTCCAAAAAAAAGTTAAGATCTTGGAGATTGTGTAATGCTTACTCTCAAACTCGTTGTTTACACAATAGTGATATTCTTTGTTTCTCTTTTCATCTTCGGATTTTTATCTAATGATCCGGGGCGTAACCCTGGACGTGAAGAATAAAAAAAAAAAAAAAAAAATACCAAGTCATCAATGAAACCGGAAAGAGAGGGATTCGAACCCTCGGTAAACAAAAGCCTACATAGCAGTTCCAATGCTACGCCTTGAACCACTCGGCCATCTCTCCTACATAATTACATAATAATTATGGCCCAGAAACTGAGTGAATCGCGAGTCATTCATATTAGATTGTTGGATAGGTACGGTACGTACAATCAATTCTAACTATAAAAATATCAAACTTTTAATCAAATAAAGACCTTTCCTTCGGGGCTGGGGGCAAAATTTTTTTTTGTTTTTGTGAAAAACTCTTTGTTAAAAACAATAAAAATATCTATCTATTCATGTTTACGAAGATGGCGTCCCAGTCTTTTTCTGATATCTATACCGGCTTAAATCAATGGATTGGAACGACTCGAATGATCGGTATATCGTTTTTTATGAGTTGAGTCTCTTTTTATGTTATTTCGTACTGTACAATTACTTTTTTTGTGGGATCGTTTTCTCATGAGAAGTAATTAAAAGAAATTAAAAAATGGATTGCTATCTATGTCTAGATCCCCCATAACTGGAAATTTTATTGATAAGACCTTTTCAATTGTAGCCAATATCTTATTACGAATAATTCCAACAACTTCAGGAGAAAAAGAGGCATTTACTTATTATAGAGATGGTGTGATTTGATTTTTTTATTTGCCACTTCTCAAGTTTTAGGAGAAAGACACATTAGCCGGAATAGAAAGATTTTAAATAACTCTACGCTTGTTGAAGGTGAAGTTTATAAATAAAGCAATTCCTTCTGTCGTGTATCCCCGATTAATGCAGCCTCAGATGCTTTAATTGTCGATTCTAGCATTGAGCGAAAGGTTTCACCTATAGCTATGGGCTTACTCCATTAGTACCAATAGGCAGCATAGAGGAAGAAACACTACGCATAGTAATCAACAACACGAAACCTTTGTTATAAATTATCTCTTTTCCTTATTTTATTGGGATCGGGACTAAGAAGAATGGTTGGGACAACAAACATCCATCTCGTTCGTACTTTGGATACCCATATAACCATCGAAGACTGTTGAAGTGACTAATTCCTAGAAATTAAGGGACGTTGAGGACAAAGAAATTGTTGGAGTTCAATTTACATTTTTATCTAGTACCAACATGCTTTATGTTAAGTTAAGAAAAGATCTTTTGCAGGAAGGTTGGCTAGAGATTTCTTGTAAAAACACTAGCCCAGCTCAGTTCATAATAAGAATATTTCACTCCTTTTTGATTCCATGTATTATTCTCATTATGCACATAAGGGAGGAGCCGTATGAGATGAAAATCTCACGTACGGTTCTGGAACGGAGATTCTTTGAATCGAATGACGACCGTAACGGATGTCTGCTCAGTCCGAAGGAAATTATGCGGAAGCTTTACAGAATTATTATGAAGCTATGCGACTAGAAATTGATCCCTATGATAGAAGTTATATACTCTATAATATAGGCCTTATTCACACAAGTAATGGAGAACACACAAAAGCTTTGGAATATTATTTTCGGGCACTAGAACGAAACCCCTTCTTACCACAAGCTTTTAACAATATGGCCGTGATCTGTCATTACGTGCGACTATCTCCACTATAGAAAGAAAAAAGAAAGAGCAAAATCTACTAGTAAAAAAAAGGCTTTCTACATATACATCGTCCAAAAAACGATTTTTATCAGCTGTAGCAAAGAAAGAAACTTAATAGAAGTCGAAAGATGAAGAAATAAATATGCCTAGATACTTTATTCTATGGATAAAGGATCTAATTGATAGAGGAAGCACCGTAAAGATCAATTAGCGATATTTTTGTCCGATACAATAAAAAAAAACTGCTTACTTATGTCATAATATGAGACAAAAGTTAGGAATCAACTTATGTAACAGAGTCGATCCCCTAAAGTATTGAGCAGCGGTGTAGCATCAGATCCCAAAGATGGTAAGTCTTTTCTTTCTTATGAGGGAAAGTCTTTTTCAACAATTCTATATAAATTTATATATGAAACCGAGATAGTTACCTTTCAGAAAACTCTAACGATAGTGGAATGCCCACGCTTTTTTCTTCTGAAGGTGGGAGAAAAGATAAAACTTATTATTGATAAAATTAAAATTAAAGTTTGAAACTCATATAATTAACCTCTTTTGGTTAACTCGAGAAAAAATGGAACACTAAAAGAATTGACTGCCGAGCCGTATGAGGTAGGAAACTCTCAAGTACGGTTCTAAGGGAAGGAATTTACTCGCCTATTCCGACCGAGGAGAGCAGGCCATTCGGCAGGGGGATTATGAAATTGCGGAAGCTTGGTTCGATCAAGCCGCTAAATATTGGAAACAAGCCATAGCGCTTACTCCGGGAAATTATATTGAAGCGCAGAATTGGTTGAAAATAACAAAGCGTTTCGAATAAGAACACTCTCTTTTATTTATTTTATTATTGAGTATTATTATTGAGTATTTTTTATAGTATTTGTTATATTTCTTATAATTGATTTTTTATAATTAATTTTTTGTTGTTCCCCTCAGTAAAATCATTTCCCTGGGAAGAGCCAATCAAAGAATTTCATTAATTTCATTATACTCCTTCTAAGATCCTTCTTTTTCGTCTGGTATTTCATGGGAATAAACGATACGCGGATACAGACAGTAGAGAATATATATTTTCTATTTTTTATATTTTTCTTTTCCGTTATTAAAACGAATAAAAGATACCTTTGAATGCCTAAATATGAATACTGGGATGTCTCTTAGTAATGACTAATTACTTCTCACCTGATTTGGACTAGAGTAATAGTAATATGTTCTATGTCAAACAAACATAAAGTAGCCCCATCTAGGAACCTTTAATTAAAATAGGAATGAATACACTAGGTTGTACAAAAAAAATTGTTTTTGCATCAATTAAAAGCCCGGAAAGGTCCGTTGAGCGCCTCGTGGCTATGTCATAATAGATCCGAACACTTGCCCTGAATCGACTTCCAGATCATAATTGCTCTA